TTATTTCTATTGAATTTGATAAAGATTAATGCAATGGATTTTTGATGAATTTTTTCAAAGCCGAACCTAATTGAATTGACCACCATGATAACGAAATTCATTTGATTTATATATACGTGTACCTACCAATTCAACATAGATCAAAGATATTTCATCGAATCATTGATGAACAGATTCTATTTGTCCCCCGAGCAAAATTATTAGTTATAGAATATTATTCTATAATAATATTCGAATTTATTAATATTAATATATTAATTAATAGAATATTATTTAATTAATATTATCCAAAATTTTAGTAAATTTAGTCAATTTCTTAAGAAATTTCTAGACCTTAGAGAATTCTAAATTCTGTTTAATAATAAAATTCTATTGAAATTAGAATATTAGAATGAATAATGGAATAATGGTGATTAGAATGAACCATTCATGAATAGAAATGAGGAATCAAAAAATTGTATGGAATCATGAAAGGCGGAAAGATCTTTCGAATCTAGTCCTACCATTTCGTTATATTGACAATTTCAAAAAAACTGTTCATACTATGAGCATAGTATGCTGACCAATGTGCCCCCATCGTCTAGTGGTTTAGGACACCTCTCTTTCAACGAGGCAACGGGGATTCGACTTCCCCTGGGGGTAGGGTATTACGAAAAGAAGTGGATCAGGGATTATTAAGAAATATGGAATTTCTTCTTCCTGGGTCGATGCCCGAGCGGTTAATGGGGACGGACTGTAAATTCGTTGACAATAAATATGTCTACGCTGGTTCAAATCCAGTTCGACCCAATAATTCACTGATCCGCCATGAAATGATATTACCCTCTTCTTCTGTTTTGTTCCGTTTTCTAGAAATGCCTGATACAAGAAACAAAAAAGAAATAAAAAAGAAAAAAAATAAAATACAAGTAAAGATATAGCAGAAATTTGGATTTCTTTTTTGTTTCTTTTTTCCCACAAATTATGATCTTGTTAATGACCTAGATTCATATCAGGATTTGTAAATAGAAAGTCTAAGAAAAAGAATAATAGAATTTAAAGATATAAAGAAAAAAGACTCTTCTTTCTTTTCATTTTCATTGAAAGATTGATTATCAATCGATTTGATTTATTTGAAATAACGAAAAGATGACTAGTAATTTGTGTCATTATCACTAAAGTGATTATCACTAAAGTGGATATCCATGTGGATATGAATATTACCACTCGCCTCTCTCTTAGAATCTCTTATAACGAGGCGGATTCCAATTAAAATTCAAAATCGAAATAGAACGAGTTTGAATGAAATCATAAAAATTGCTGTACACTTTATTTTTTTTCTATTTTATTGCCCTGGGATTGTAGTTCAATTGGTCAGAGCACCGCCCTGTCAAGGCGGAAGCTGCGGGTTCGAGTCCCGTCAGTCCCGACGTATTCAAATCCAATAATCCAACCAAAAAAATATATCAATTCCGCCTTCTATTTTCTTTTCTGTAAAAAGGGGACAAATAGTCGAATTTTTTTCTCAAAGAGAAAGAGAAGGGGGTCCCTCTTTTTTCTTTGATTTTTATTACTTTTTTCATCAAAGTAAATCAAAGTAAATCGAAATATGGGAATTCTACTTTTATTAACTAATAGCGCCGAAGACGGGTCGAGACATAATATTCAGGATTTCAAGAGATACCGCGTCGAGTTTGGCTTTTTCGATTTCTCCCAATCTGCGTAATGAAATCGAATCGAGTACCATATCTTATCTTTCCCGATAGTACATATACAAATCGAATTTTTCTTTGTACGATACAAAATGAATCGAATTTCTTTGGAATTCTTTTAATTGGAAAAGTCTCTTCTTTTTTGACTCCGATTTTGTGTAACCTCAATTACTAATTTGAATTTGAAATAATCTATCTCATTCAAATTGTACACTGAAGTTTTGATATATTAGATTTATTCCATTACTAATCTTTATCACACCTTTTTCCAATAAGATTAGATCATTAAAAAAAAGGAGTTTCGAACTTAACTTCCCTTTCTCCATTTCGCTTCTATTGTTTGTTTGGATTTGTTTGGAACCAATGTAAGTGGAAAGGCGGTTAGATGATACTTCGTGAGATGATTGTACAAAGAAAAGAAGGCAATAGTTCTTTTTTATAGAAAAGAAAGAATGAAAAAGAATTTGAAATAAAATTACAAAATGAAAAATAAAGTAACGAAATTCTCGATTGGGTCAAGAATCAATCCTTTTTTGGATTCGGTATGAATAAATGATCTTTCTATGTTATACTATTCAATTCTAGACGAGGAATCAATTTGATAGGTCAGATATTGTTATTCATGATATTTATCCGATTCGATATCATCGGGATAGAATTTATCTCATTGAATTTAGAGGCAAAAAATTTATCATCTCTATGGGATTAAATCCCGAGTTATTGTGAAGTAAAGAAAAATGAAAGGATGAGATTATGGAAGTCAATATTCTCGCATTTATTGCTACTGCACTGTTCATTCTAGTTCCTACTGCTTTTTTACTTATAATATATGTAAAAACTGTTAGTCAAAGTAATTAATTTGAACGAAACTTGACGTCTTAGTTCTTAATCAATATCAATGATTAAAAAGAGAAACAAAAAGGATTCAAAATTTGTATTTTAGACGAAATGTGCAGACTAGAATCAGCAGTATCTTATGAGATCCCATAGTATGGGTAGAAAGAAATAGATATTTCTTTACTACCCATACTATCTATTTTTGTTATTCGAGTTTCGAAAGTTGTACTGTATAAAGATATAGGTTTAATAGAAATCAATCGAAAATGGCATCTTCATTTTCATATATTTAGATATTAATTATCTATATGGAATGTACATAAGGTCCCAATTCGATTTATTTTCTTCATCTATTTGATTTGTGTTGATTCGAATGAATCTTAATCTGAAATAGTCGAAAGGCACTTCAGACTCTTACGATTCTAATTCCTGGATTTCAGATTATTTGAAATTTCCTATTGAAATTGGAATAGGAATCTTCGAATCTATTGAAATAATCAAATCAAAGAAAAGGAAAACAAAAAATCAAAGAAAAGGAAAAAAAAAAGAGTCTAGATATATTATATATATCTATTAATAATAGAAAATCCAGAAATCTTTTTTTAGCATTCTTAAGTGATTAAACGATTGTCAAATCATCCAAAGAATGGAGTTTTAGAAAAACTTTTCAGATTTCGCCGAAAAGCATTAGTAAACTCCGTCGGTTTTGAATCTTTGAATCATGATATGAAATGAGTCAAGTCAATAAAGTATAGCATAAATAGGATTTTTAAAATAAGAAATCAAATAGTAAAGTTAAGTAATAAGCGCGCAACACAATATGCATGCGACTTCTTTAAGAAAATATCTTAGGATGTGTATTATCTCGTTGGAGGACCACTATGTCTATCTTATTTCCCACAGAATTTACATTTAATTAAAAAGAATTTAATAACTTGAAATTTTCAAAATTTCAAAAGGAAAGACTTTCTTTTATCTTTGAACAAGAAAAAGGCAAACAAATAAAAAGTAAAAAAGGTTCCTCTATTCCTCATTGACTCGAATTGTCTATATATAACTCTGGTTAAGGGTCGGTTTAGCGAAATAGAAAATTTAAGAAGAATTCGTTTGGAATAAATTTCCTCTCATTTTGATTCCTTTTACTTTCGAAATATGAACACGGGAATCATTCAAATATTTGTTTGATTATGATTATATTATCAAGATAAAGAAAGGGTATTTTTCGTCTATTCAAGAATAGAAGAAATTATTCTACCCAAATCCGACTCCAATAGAATTTCGAAATGAAGATTTTTTTTAATTCAATTTCGAAATTCTTACAAATTTCGAAATTGAATTAATTGAATTCAAAAGTCTTTGCAGAATGATCTATAAAACAATTGATAGAGTTTAATTTCTCAACTCAATTAGGAGTACCCCTAGAGTCCACTTCTTCCCCATACTACCAGTGAAAGGGAAAACGTAAAGACTACCATTAAAGCAGCCCAAGCGAGACTTACTATATCCATGTCAATTATGTCCCCTATCTCTATGAATATGAAGGAATTTTTCTAGTATTGTTCACTTTGTTTATTGTTCACTAATAATAGTAGTCGAATCGCCGGTGCGGAGTCAAAAAAAAGAAATTTGGGCCGTTTGTGGATCACTCGTATAAATGAAGAAATTCGAGAAAATCCGGGATTCTATAGTTATAGTAGATTAATAAACAAGCTGTACAGAGGACAGTTGCTTCTTAATCGTAAAATCCTTGCACAACTAGCTATATTAAATAGGAATTGTCTTTCTATCATTTCGAATGACATCTTAAAATAAAATAAGGAGATTTGAAGGAATCCATTGGAATATTTTCCATAGAATTCCTTCGAGTTGGAGAATGAATTCCGGGAAGGTAGAATAGAGATGAGTATGATAAAATATGATGATAATATGATCAAAAACATTCAATAAAAAAAGAGTTTTCTTCTTCCCTAATTTGTTTTTTTTTACACCACGACAAATAAATCTGGATTCTCGGATTTTTCGAACAAAACCTCAATTGCCGTTTGATTGGTCTTTTTCATTTCTATCTGTTTTATTTCTAATAAATGGACCTTTTTGATTCCGTTGATCTTTTTGATTCCGTTGATCTTTTTGATTCCGTTGATCTTTTTGATTCCGTTGATCTTTTTGATTCCGTTGATCTTTTGATTGGTTTTTTTTCTTTTTGACTCTAAGATCGGTAGCCCTATGGGCCCATTTGCCTTTTTGAGATCTTTTTGTATTTGCATTATTAACAAAGGGTAATAAAGCTAAAATACGAGCTCGTTTTATAGCAAGAGTAATTAATCGTTGTTGTTTTAAAGTCAATCTATTCACCCGTCTAGATAATATTTTTCCTTGTTTACTAATAAATCGGCTAAGGAAACTTAGATTTTTAAAATCGAAATCAATTCTTTTGATCGGAGGCAAACGCCTACGATCAGACTGCTTGGGCTTAAAAAACCGCTTGGGCTTAAAAAACCGCTTGGGCTTAAAAAACCGCTTGGGCTTAAAAAACCGCTTGGGCTTAAGAAAAAGTCGGTTGGATTTCTCCATGGTTTGTCTCTCCTTTTTTTTATTTCAAAAATATTTTATTTCGAAAATTCGATTTCGTTCGACCAGATTGGCTAATGAGAATTATTTCGAATTAAGAAATCGAATTTTGCTTGTTTCTATTTTTATATTTAAATATGTATTAATATATGATATATATGTATTATCATATATGATATATATATTATTTCATTTTTCTTGTCCTTTTTTATTTGTAAAGGTGACATGCAGATAATCCATTCTATCTATTTCTGTATCTCTGCATGAATTGTATGTTTGTAACAATAGGGACAGAATTTTCTCAATTCCAATCGACTGGGCGTATTGTGTCGATTCTTTTGAGTAATATATCTGGAAATGCCTCTAGATTTCTTATTAACACTATTTCTAAGACAACTGTTACATTCCAAAATAACCCGTACTCGGGCATCTTTATCCTTTTTCATGAATCTCCTTTTGGTTTTTTTATTCACTCAACTCTTTGATTTTCCGATCCGAAACGACGAAGAAAGGAACGAAAAAAATAGAAGTTGCTAACTCGAAATCCAATTATGAAAGATTTTGTTGCAACCAATATAGTTAAAATAGGTGCTTGCTACAATGATCTTCAATTAGATTATACTAAGTATATCTAAGTGAATCAAAGTAAAATGCAGGGAGTGTACAACGTCCATGTGTAATTTACATTAGAAGTTTCGATTCAAATTGCAGTACAATATTTTCATTTTTGTTAAACATCTTGTATGATACTGTTGCCCCAAACCGCATTTTCACTTCTGTTCTCTTAATTAAATTGAAGGTAGTTTACTTTAAGCCCGCCCCCAAGTTACGAGGTTCGCTGAGGGGATAATTGACTTTTATTCTTTTTCTTTTCGAACTTATTCGAATAAAACAAAGAGGGGAGGTAGTATTCACAGATATTTCATTGTATCTCTAATCTTCCTCACCCCCCGTGTTAATAACTAGAATGAAAAAAAGGGAAATGTCAACGCATCCGGGAAAAAACGATTGATCTCTATTAACAAACCCGCTAAAGAACTGAACCATAGGGTACTTATTACTGGCGCCACGGATAGATATGCTTTTAGATTTCGCATTTAAAAACCCCCTTCTTTATTGGAATTGTAATAAAGAATTTGTATTGTAATACATAATGATAATACATATATGATTCGGTTTCTATGTGATTTTATATGTGATTAAGGGCCACTTTTATTTGTTTTGTACGCGAAACTCCTAATTCAATTTGAAATGTACAAGCATTTGATAGATAAGATTTTGCTTTTCTTTTCTTAATTATTAAGAAAGATAACAAAATACACCCCTTTCCGCCCAAGCATTTGCCAAATTTATGGCGAGTTTTCAATTTGATTTTTCACATGTCTATAAGTTCATTATTATTATATATTATATGATATGAGATGCAGAAATGACAAGATAAGTTGGGTATCTCAATCAATAAAGAAAATGAAATACGTATATAGAAAACAATTCGGGGATTCTCTACAATGACATTGTAGGCCAATTGAAAGGGATGTAGCGCAGCTTGGTAGCGCGTTTGTTTTGGGTACAAAATGTCGCGGGTTCAAATCCTGTCATCCCTACCTATTATTTTTTTTCCTACCTATTATTTTTGTTTCGCTTCTGAGTAATAACAAAGGTTCAATTGAAATCAATTCAAATTGGACATACCTAATCTTTAATTTATATCATATCTTATTATATCCTATCAAATAGGATAATATTGATAACATAGGCATTGAAGACGTGGTGGAGTTAAAAACAAAGAATATTTTTCCTTACAGTCTTCTTTTTTGTGATAAGAAAAGCGCTCTTAGTTCAGTTTGGTAGAACGTGGGTCTCCAAAACCCAATGTCGTAGGTTCAAATCCTACAGAGCGTGATTCTGTTATTGTTTTGTTAAGTCAAAAATTTTTCGGAAAAAAGAGAACAGCAATCTGAATTTGACCTCCTACTTTCTTTAATCCACAGAAGGTCAAATTAACAGGGTGTTAATTAATCAAAGGTCCAACTGATCACCACGTCTGTATTGTAAATAGGCAGTTACAAATAATCCAGCCAAAGTAATAGAAATTAGACCTAAGACGATTCCAAATAGAAAAACTTCAATCATTTGAATTTGTTTGAAAAGAAAAAAAAAAGAGAGGTAATATCTATCCTTAAATATTAATCCATATTGCCCATAAATCTCAATAACCAAGAATTCGAAATTGACACGTTAATGAACTAAAGAATAGATGGAATACTGCAATTATTTTTATTTCAAATAAATCGTATTTTGCTCAGACCAATAAATAGACCTGAGGTTATAGTTAAAGTTGCTAGTAGAAAACCGAAATAACTAGTTATAGTAGGCATGAAAGAGCTAAATAAACTATTTT